TCATTTCATATGTATATGGTTACAATTATTTGCGCTCCCAGTGTGCCTATGATGTAGCACCGGGCGGATTTTTAGCTAGTGTGTATCATCTTACGAAAATACGGTATGGTATAGATAAACCGGAAGAAGTATGCATAAAAGTATTTGCCCCAAGGAGTAATCCTAGAATCCCGTCTGTTTTCTGGATTTGGAGAAGTGCCGATTTTCAAGAACGGGAATCTTATGATATGTTGGGAATCTCTTATGATAATCATCCACGCCTTAAACGTATTTTGATGCCAGAAAGTTGGATGGGCTGGCCCTTACGTAAGGACTATATTACCCCCAATTTCTATGAAATACAAGATGCTCATTGAATGATAAGAAATTCATGTTCACTTATACGACACGGTTCCAGATTTTATTCAAGTCAAGGAATATTTTTTGTTTTGTTCTAGATGAAAGAGAATAACTGGACTCTAATTCGTATTAAGGTTAAGGATGGGCTAAAAAAAGACTTGATCAATATTCCCTAATTTGGAAGATATCATATCCATTTCGTTTGAGCGGAAACAATAGATGAATCAAAAAAGTTCTGCGCTATGAACTTTGTACCGCGCATGTCACTTAGGCGGACCCTTGAAAGTAGCGTAAGCAAGAGTGAACAAATAGCATAAATATGAAAGAAAATGCGATACTAAATGAAAAAAGAGTGGATTTTCTTTGTACTGTAGTATGAAATGTATCCTGTCTTTTCCTATCCTTCAACTCCTATAAAATAAACTTGGAAGTTTTTTAGTTTTAGACAACTTCGTTTTTTGATATATATGATATGAAGACTTAATGTTCTTTTTGAGTGAGAGAAAGCACAAAAACCAGAAAGGAAAAAGAAACAAAAAAGGAAAAGGGAGTATAATCTCATTTTTTTCTTTACCATACATACATCTATTTTTTACCTATCTCCAAAAATAGAGATATCTATACATCTAAATGTATAAATATGTATTGCGCTCTAAACCATTAATATGTACCCCGACCTGTCTCAATTAATTTGTAAAAGGTATGAATATCTCTTCGATACATTATTCACGTGTCAGGAACCAGATTTGAACTGGTGACACGAGGATTTTCAGTCCTCTGCTCTACCAACTGAGCTATCCCGACCATTTCCCGCGCATCATACTAGCGGAGTACTTGTATCTATGGAAATTAGATAGACTAAAAAAAGTATTCAAAAATTTGACCTAGTCCCCGAATTTCTTAGATCTTCAAAAAGAAGACTTTCTTTTTGAATGTAAGCTGTAAGTGATATGGACTTCAATTATGTCCATTATATATGTTTATTTGTACAGGTATCGTATCTATTCAAACCAAATTAGGATAAGATCAAAAGATTTCTGTTCGGATCCGTTTGTGAAAGAGTAGAATGAACGAGAAAGATATTGAATTTTCTTTGAACTTCTTATGAAAAAAAAAGAGAATAACTAAATAGTTAAGAAGTAAAATGGGCTTTTTATTGGGGATAGAGGGACTTGAACCCTCACGATTTCTAAAGTCGACGGATTTTCCTCTTACTATAAATTTCATTGTTGTCGATATTGACATGTAGAATGGGACTCTCTCTTTATTCTCGTCCGATTAATCCGTTTTTCAAAAAAAGGTCTATCAAACTCTGGAATGAATGATTTGATCACTGAATATTCGATTTTTCCTTCAACTTTGATTGGCATAGACCCACAATAACTTTGAATTTTGCATATATTGCAAATTCATTATAATTATATAATTATAATGAATTCAGGTCGTGATTAATCTGCTAGTATGTATACGTACGTATTAGATATATAGGTCATCCTTTACTTAATTTATCTTTAATTTAGAAGGATTCTAGTTACCAACGCAACGTAGTCAATTCCATTCGTTAGAACAGCTTCCATTGAGTCTCTGCACCTATCCCCTTTTATTCTAGTTTTTAAAAGAAAACCCTTGTTTTTCTAAAAATAAAGATTTGGCTCAGGATTGCCCATTTTTCGTTCCAGGGTTTCTCTGAATTTGGAAGTTACCACTTAGCAGGTTTCCATACTAAGGCTCAATCCAATCAAGTCCGTAGCGTCTACCAATTTCGCCATATCCCCTTTTTTAGACAAAGATCTAGTTGTAATTCCACCCACCTCTTTCATTTATCTTGGAACCGCCGAATTCATTATATTATATAATGATTAATGATTCCCATAGCGAAATAGTGTATACTCCTATTTTCTTTTTTTGGATATCCTCTCGTTTCAGCTCTATTGTATGAACCATATTTGTTTCAATCAGAAATGATTCTATCATTGATATATCCGCAATTCAATATAGATAGATATATCCCACATATATATATATGTCTCCCTTCTCTTTTGTTTTTACAGCGCGATTTGGAATACTGGAAGGGTCGATATTCTTTCTTCTTTTTTTTCGTCCTATCCCTTCTTTTTTCGAACAAAATAAGAGGAATGTCTGATTAGAATTTTGATTGTTGTATCTTTCTTAGGACCTATCCGCTATAATATCTATAATATTATTAACATAATTTGTTATAACTATTCTAAAAATCTAAAAAATCTTATTATAATAAATATAAATATTATCATAAAAAGGAAATTTCTATATATTTTCTATTTATATATATTTTATAAATAGAATATAGAATAGAAATATATTCTAATATAATATAAATATAGTATATTAATATATTATAATGTTAATATAGTATAATGTATATAATGCAATGTAATATAATGTAAAAGTAGAAAAATAATGTATGTAAATTTTTATGTAAATTTTAAATATGAAAATAAATTTATGTATAATAATGTAATGGAAATATCTAACTAGTCAGATATTTCCATTACATTATTAGAGATAGAGAATTCTATTTCTATTTTGTCATATTCTAGTTATATATTATATATAATATGTTATAATATATATATATATAATATGATTAGTTATATATATATATATATATTATATTATTTGTAACTATGGAAAGAATTATGAACTATAATATGAACTATAATAGTAATAAATAGTAATAGTTCGTATTAAATAATAGTTCATATTAAATTTATAACTAATAGCCAAAATCCGGTAGTTTCTTGAATCCCTATACATTATTTCTATTTCTGTTATGTGAGCCCGCTTAGCTCAGGGGTTAGAGCATCGCATTTGTAATGCGATGGTCATCGGTTCGATTCCGATAGCCGGCTTTTTTCTCTATCGATTTTTTCCATGATTGCTAATCTCTCCTCTCCCTTTGCCCAAACGTTGAGTCACTAATCTATTATGTCGTGGTAACTTGTAACTTGGAATAAAAAGTTGATTAGAGCAATTAGATCTATATAGAACAAATCATAAAGCAGAGTCTTAATTTCTTATATATACAAAATATATACAAAAAATCCGGATATTGACACAATTCATTTCATTCTACTTTGTAATACTTCAGTAGATTTAGCTTTGCTTTGTTTATCCTTTAGTTCAGTCTTAATTTCGATTTCTTCTGTAAAATGAAATTTCAATAAAATAAAAAGGAGTCTTTATGTCTCGTTACCGAGGACCTCGTTTCAAAAAGATACGCCGTCTGGGGGCTTTACCGGGATTAACTAGTAAAAGACCTAGATCCGGAAGTGATCTTAAAAACCCATTGCGTTCCGTGAAAAGATCGCAATATCGTATTCGTCTAGAAGAAAAACAGAAATTGCGTTTTCATTATGGTCTGACAGAGCGACAATTACTTAGATATGTGCATATCGCCGGAAAAGCCAAAGGGTCAACAGGCCAGGTTTTACTACAACTACTTGAGATGCGTTTGGATAACATCCTTTTTCGATTGGGTATGGCTTCGACCATTCCTGGAGCCAGACAATTAGTTAACCATAGACATATTTTAGTTAATGGTCGTATAGTGGATATACCAAGTTATCGTTGCAAACCCCGAGATATTATTACTACGAAGGATAAACAAAGATCGAAAGCTCTGATTCAAAATTATATTGCTTCGTCCCCTCACGAGGAACTACCAAATCATTTGACTATTGACTCATTCCAATATAAAGGATTAGTGAATCAAATAATAGATAGTAAATGGATCGGGTTAAAAATAAATGAGTTGTTAGTTGTAGAATATTATTCCCGACAGACTTGAACCTAACGAACATAACAAAGAAAGGGGGTTCAGACAATTATGTCCCCCTTTTTCAACGAAAAAGTAAATAGATCTAAGGGCCTTGATCCGCATTTTTCTCATTCACGTATCATAAATCGCTCCCGTATCGCAGTAATGTAATTAGGAATAGAGGTTTTTTATCAAAAAAACTATTGGAATAATGATATGAATTGTTATTTGATTTGATATATTGTGGTCGGTAACGCTGGTGAATTAACAGAAACGGAAAGAGAGGGATTCGAACCCTCGGTAAACAAAAAGCCTACATAGCAGTTCCAATGCTACGCCTTGAACCACTCGGCCATCTTTCCTACATAATCTTATTGTTGACCAGAAACCGAGTGAATAGCGAGTTACTCATATTATTTTATTGCAGTACGGGCACAACCGAGGTTCCATAGGAATACAAAATTCCTTTCAAATTTCATATTTATCAACAACAACTTCTCTTATCATTTATCCCCTTATCATCTATCCCATAGATCTATTACAAATTCATAAATCGTACTATGGATTTTTCTATTTCATTTCAATGATATAATGATTATTTCATCCCTTTTCCTCCTTGGATCATAACCAAATCCAAATTTCTCGAGTTATAAGAATCCATAGTAAAATAAAGTCCTTGGTTATTCAACTTAGATGAAATAGTAATAGTTCTGCTCATTTGTATACTACGAAATTTATATGAAATTCAATCTGATTCAAAAGTCTCCTATCTCTCCTTGTCCGAAAAGAATACAATTTGAGCGGAAGGTACATATCTTTTTAGTTAGAATTTTTCTTTTTTTATGTTATTCTGTAATGTACA